AATTATAAGAAATAAAATAATTATAAGAAAGAAAAATATAACAAATACTAAATAATAAATAATAAAAGAAAAGAGCATGCTCTTATCTTATTCGAATATTTTATTCGAAACGCCTTGTGATCTTCAACCAATTCTGCGCTTCAATATAATTTCCAGGAGTAAGCGCTATAGCTTGTTTCCAATACTCCGCGGCTTGATTAAACCAAGCCTCCGCAATTTCAGAATCTCCCTGCCGAATGGCCTGTTCTCCTCGGTCGGAATAGGCGAGTAAATTCCTTCCCTTAGAACCGTACTTGAGAGTTTCCTAACTCATACGGCTCGATAGTCAATTCTTTTGATGTCCCATTTTTTTCGAGTTAATCAAAAGAGGTTAATTACATGAGTTTCAAACTTGAAGTTTGATTTTATTAATAATATTAATTAATAATAATAATTAATAATAATAATCCGTTTTGTTTTATCTTTTCTCCCACCTTCAAAAGAATAAAGCGTAGGTGTTCTACACAATTTTCTGCAAGGTAACTATCTCGGTTTCATATAGAAATTTCTATTTATAGAAATTTCTATTTATATAGAATCTTTGAAAAAGACCTTCTCTCATAAGAAAGAAAAGGCTTACTATCTTTGGGATCTGATGCTACACCGCTGCTCAATACTTTAGGGGGTCGACTCCATTACATAAGTGGATTCCTAGCTTTTGTCTCATATTATGACATTAAGTAAGCAGTTCTTATTGTATCGGCAAAAACTTCGCTAATTGATCTTTACGGTGCTTCCTCTATCAATTAGATCCTTTATCCATAGAATAAAGTATCTAGGCATATTTCTTTTTTCATATTTCGATTTCTATGAAGTTTATTTCTTTGCTACAGCTGATAAAAATCGTTGTTTTGGACGATGCCATATGTAGAAAGCCTATTTTTTTTACTAGTAGATTTTGCTCTTTCTTTCCTTTTTCTTTCTATAGTGTAGATAGTCGCACGTAATGACAGATTACGGCCATATTATTAAAAGCTTGTGGTAAGAAAGGGTTTCGTTCTAATGCCCGAAAATAATATTCCAAAGCTTTTGTGTGTTCTCCATTACTTGTGTGAATAAGGCCTATATTATAGAGTATATAACTTCTATCATAGGGATCGATTTCTAGTCGCATAGCTTCATAATAATTCTGTAAAGCTTCTGCATAATTTCCTTCGGATTGAGCAGACATCCGTTACGGTCGTTATTCGATTCAAAGAATCTCCGTTCCAGAACCGTACGTGAGGTTTTCATCTCATACGGCTCCTCCCTTATGTGCATAATAAGCCTAATACATAGAATCAAAAAGGAGTGAAATATTCTCATTATGAACTGAGCGGGGCTAGTGTTTTTACAAGAAATCTCTAGCCAACCTTCCTGCAAAAGATCGTTTCTTAACATCCAAGATGTTGGTACTAGATAAAAATATAAAAATGTTACGTTAACTCCAACAATTTCTTTGTCCTCAACATCCCTTAATTTCTAGGAATTAGTCACTTCAACAGTCTTCGATGGTTATATGGGTATCCAAAGCACGAATGAGATGGATATTTGTTGTCCCAACCATTCTTCTTAGTCCCGATCCCAATAAGGAAAAGGGCAAATTTATAGCAAAGTTTTCGTGTTGTTGATTCCTAAACGTAGTGCTTCTTCCTCTATGCCGCCTAGTGGTACTAGTGGAGCAGTATTAACCTGCAATACATAACCCATAGCCATAGGTGTAACCTTTTCGCTCAATGCTAGAATCGACAATTGAAACATCTGAGGCTGCATTAATCGAGGATACACGACAGAAGGAATGTTTTTTTAGAAACTTCACCTTCAATAAACGTAGAGTTTTTTTTCAAATCTTTCTATCCCGGCTAATGTGTCTTTCTCCTAAGACTCGACGCGGTAAATAAAAGAAATCAAATCACACCATCTCTGTAATAAGTAAATGCCTCTTTTTCTCCTGAAGTTGTCGGAATTATTCGTAATAAGATATTGGCTACAATTGTAAAGGTCTTATCAATCAAATTTCCAGTTATCCGGGATCTAGGCATAGGTAGCAATCCATTTAAAAATTTCTTTTAATTACCTCTCGTTAGAAAACGATCCTACAAAAAAAGTAATTATATAGTACGAAATAACATAAAAACAGACTTAACTCATAAAAAAAGATAGACCGCGTGTTCGAGTCGTTCCAATCCCGTTATTTTAGCCGGTATAGATATCAGAAAAAGACGGGAACGTCATCTTCGCAAACAGCAAACATAAATAGATATATATCTTTATTGTTTATTGTTTTTAAGAAAAAGTTTTTCACAAAAAAAAAAAAAATTTATTTATCCCCAAGCCCCGAAGGAAAAGTCTTTCTTTGATTAAATGATTAAAAGTTTTCTATTTTTTATAGTTTATAGTTAGAATTAATTGTATGTACCGTACCTATCCAACATCTAATCTAATATATATGATACTAAATTCTATATCATACTAAATACAGTTGGAATAATTACATCAATAGTTGCATTGACAGTTATCTTCATTCTCAAATCGGGATTGACTCGCGATTCACTCGCTTTCGAGGCCATAATCATTATCCTAATCATTATGTAGGAGAGATGGCCGAGTGGTTGAAGGCGTAGCATTGGAACTGCTATGTAGGCTTTTGTTTACCGAGGGTTCGAATCCCTCTCTTTCCGCACCTTCACCTAATTTATCAATGTTACTGAAATGCGATTGACCGCAATATATCAAATCACCTAACAATGGATACCCTTATTCCAAGAGTTCTATCTTTCTTTGATATGGATTCTCTATTCCTAATTTCTGTGGAACCGAAAATACGAGTGGACAAGGAATGAAAATGCCCCTATCATTCTAGGATATATCAATGGGATAAAAAAAAACCCATACCTTTTGTCTCTTTACTTAGGTGACAGGGGACAAAATTGTTCGAACTCTTGTTATTTTAGTTAGGTTTAAGTCTGACGAGAATAATATTCTACAACTAGCAATTCATTTATTTTCAAGCCAATCCATTTACTATCTATTATGTGATTGACCAATCCTTTATATTGGAATGGGTGCAGAGTCAAATGTTTTGGCAATTCCTCCTGGGGGAATGAATCAAGAGAATTTTGAATCATAACTCTAGATTTTTGTTCATCTTTCGCTGTAATAATATCTCGGGGTTTGCAGCGATAACTTGGTATATCTACTATACGACCATTAACTAAAATATGTCTATGGTTAACTAATTGGCGGGCTCGAGGAATAGTTGACGCCATACCTAATCGAAAAAGGATGTTATCCAAACGCATTTCAAGTAATTGTAGTAAAACCTGACCTGTTGACCCTTTGGCTTTTGCGGCGATACGAACGTATTTAAGCAATTGTCGTTCTGTAAGACCATAATGAAAACGCAATTTTTGTTTTTCTTCTAAACGAATACGATATTGAGATTTTTTACCGGCGCGCGATTGATTTCTAAGATCGCTCCCGGCTCTAGGCCTTTTACTAGTTAGTCCCGGTAAAGCCCCCAGACGGCGTATTTTTTTGAAACGAGGCCCTCGGTAACGTGACATAAAGACTCCTTATTTTCTTTATTTTATTGAAATTTCATAAACCTAAATTAAAACTGAACTAAAGGATAAATATGATAAATGAGGCAAAATCTACTGTAGTATTATACTACAAAAAATACTGATATACTACAAATGAGATGGATTCTATCAATATCCGGACCTTATTGTATATACACAAAGAATGTATATAGAATAAAAAAAAAATAGAAAAAAAAAAGCCAGCTATCGGAATCGAACCGATGACCATCGCATTACAAATGCGATGCTCTAACCTCTGAGCTAAGCGGGCTCACATAACAGAAATTGTACATGCACAGGAATTTAGTAAACTACTGGAACCTTAGCTATTCACTTTTCATTCGTAGTAATTAATAATTAAATTAAATGAATATAGAAAAATGAACTGACTATATAAAAAAAAAAGAAAAGAATTGACCGTTCGAGTATTCAAAATTGCATAAGAAAAATGATTCGAAGAAAAACATATAGAATAAATGTGGTATATATGTATCTATATTGAATTATTGAATTGCGGATACAGAAATGATAGAATGATTTCTGATTAGACCAAATTTGGGGTCCAAACTAGATATGAAAGAGGCTAGACAAGAAATCAAATAAAATATTAAAATAAGAGGAAACACTATTCTAGGAATATAGGAATCGGTATCTAATGACTTTAACAGTTCCAGTAGAATAGAAATGAAAGAAAATAAGGGAATGACATAATAACATAATAATAAGATCTGAATCTCAAAACACAAAACAAAGAGGGGATATGGCGAAATTGGTAGACGCTACGGACTTAATTGAATTGAGCCTTAGTATGGAAACTTACTAAGTGATAACTTTCAAATTCAGAGAAACCCCGGAAAAAAAAGGGGCAATCCTGAGCCAAATCCTATTTTTCGAAAACAAACAAAGGTTCATAAAGACAGAATAAGAATACAAAAGGATAGGTGCAGAGACTCAATGGAAGTTGTTCTAACAAATAGAGTTGACTGCGTTGCATTAGTCAAGTACAAGTAAGGGAATCCTTCTGCTAAAGTTAAAATTCCAGAAAAAAAGAAAGTTAAAGTAAAGTATAACCCTATATACATAATACATAGGCATACGTACTGAAATACTATCTCAAATGATTAATGACAACCGACCCAAATCTTATTCTATTTATATGAAAAATGAAATAATTAATAATTCAAATATCAAATAAGAAAAAAAAAAGCATTGCTTTGATTTGAATCGATTCCAAGTTGACGAAAGAATCGAATATTCATTGATCAGATCATTCACCCCAGAATCTGCTGATTAATTGGACGAGAGTAAAGATAGAGTCCCATTCTACATGTCAATATCGACAACAAAGAAATTTATAGTAAAAGGAAAATCCGTCGACTTTATAAATCGTGAGGGTTC